TACTAATAATTTATAAAAAAAAAAATCAAACAAAGTGTATATAGATAATCATGCCACATCACTTATTCTAGGGATCTTACGGAGCCTGTTCATGTATAACATGATTCGAGTATGATCATAGAAGAGATTCTCCTCAAGCGAACCAGCCTATCTTATACTACATAAGGGGATTGACGTGATGGTTGGATGCGTAGACACATTGGGTTGTGAATTCCAACGTGGCGGATAAAATCATATATCCGCATGGACCAATCAATAGTTCAAGTCACACACTCCCATAATCCATCCCATTTTAGTAAAAAATACTTCAACTATTCGTAATAATACTTCAGAGTTGAAGATAAGTATCCAAATAACATGCCTTATTTTTTCAATAATCCATATTTGTTTTGTAGCAATGAAATATTTTTGTTCCTCCCCGATATGATAAATTACAAATGATCTGCCTTTTCTATAAAGGACCCGAAATGCCTTGCTTACGTATCATTGGGAAGTGCATTAACATAAATACGGCAGTAAGAAGAGGTAATACAAAAGTATGTAAACTATAAAAACGAGTCAAAGTGGATTGGCCCACACTGGCGCTTCCACGTAATAATTCTACCAAGGGCGACCCTATTATAGGAATAGCTTCAGGCACGCCTGTTACGATTTTAACTGCCCAATAGCCAATTTGGTCCCGAGGTAAGGAATAACCAGTTACGCCAAAAGATGCGGTCAATACAGCCAGAACCACCCCTGTAACCCAAGTTAATTCACGGGGTTTTTTAAACCCACCCGTAAGATACACACGAAATACGTGCAAGATCATCATTAGAACCATCATACTTGCTGACCATCGATGAACTGATCGAATTAACCAACCAAAATTGACCTCAGTCATTATGTATTGAACAGAGGAAAAAGCCTCTGTAACAGTTGGACGATAGTAAAAAGTCATAGCAAAACCCGTAGCCACTTGTACTAAAAAACAAGTAAGCGTAATCCCGCCTAAACAATAAAATATGTTGACATGAGGAGGAACATATTTACTAGTTATATCATCTGCAATCGCTTGAATCTCGAGACGTTCTTCGAACCAATCATATACTTTATTGGGATAGGTAACCTAAGAATAAGAAGGACTCCCCCCCCTGAGAGCCGCATATGAGAATTTCATCTCGTACGGCTCAAGCCGAAACACACAAATACTAGTTTCAACGGATATGTAATAGATAGTTCAAAACTTCTTGGGTCTTAGCCGCTTCACTCGATTTGACCCAAAGATACGAAGTAATAATAAAAAAAATCCGGAATCTCTTCTTTGTGATGATAATGCCAAAAAATACAATCTCAAGTCGGCTCATCAATCTCTTTTTATATTTTATATTAATTAGGCCTCTTGAATCTTCTCTTCCCTATCTTTTTTTTTTACTTTATTTGATAAGAATTCTCTTGTTGAGACCCTATGAATCAATTGAAACCTCAGATTCATACTAGAACCACGATGATTTAAGAAAGCAAAAGCTAAGCTCAAAGTTTATCTGAGTAAAAACCATTTGATCATCACTTAGAATGTAATGACTCAATAAAATCTATATCTATAGCTATAGAAAGAGTTTTATTTTGGTCAAAACTGAGGGAAATTTTTATTTGATTTTGAAAAGGCCTATTTCCATCCGCTTGCGAGGTCTGAATAATAGGTATGAATCATAGTTCAAATATTTCTTTTATTGATCTATTCTATATAGTCCGTGTTCCAGAGACTAGAATAAATATCTGACGAAGTAGAATCATCTTGATAGAGATGACAGGTCCATTCTCTGTATTATCAATAGGATCAATTATAACAAGTCACACGCTCATATTCCGGAAATGAAATATCGAAACAAATAAATTTCACGATCGAACTACCAGAATGGTCTATAAATACAAGTCTTAAGCAATCTTAAGTTAAAGTATTAAGTAAATATAAGTAAAATAATTCCTTTTGATTGAAAAATTAGGGCCTCCTGGTTTTGTTTTTATAAACTAATTCATTGAAATTCCGTCCAGTAAAATGGAAGAATTATAAATTTCCAAGATAATAGATAGAAATATTGCAAATAGGGCCATTGCAACCCCCATAAGTGGTGTAGTCCCCCATCCTGGGGCTACTTTTCCATATTCCGAATTCAATGGTTTCAATAAGCTCCCTACGTTAGTTCGTCTTGGCCCAGATCGAGAACTACTCTCAACGGTTTTTGTAGCCATAAATCCTCTTTCATCATGGGTTGAAATCTGTTGACTTTGTATAGCATTCCGTTGTAGTTGTAAATAAACGACATTGTGGTGATCCATTGTGATCTTGAAATTATCGAAAAATGGAAACAGCAACCCTAGTCGCCATCTCCATATCCGGTTTACTTGTAAGCTTTACTGGGTACGCCTTATATACCGCTTTTGGGCAACCCTCTCAAAAATTAAGAGATCCCTTCGAAGAGCATGGGGACTAGTTGAAGTAATGAGCCCCCATATGAATATTGGGGGCTCATTACTTCAATGGAGATAATGAAAAATCATTTCATTTTTTTAGTTGGAACTTTAGGTGGTTCTCGAAAAAAGATAGCGAAAAATATTATTCCTAAAGTCGAAACTAACAGGAATGTATAAACCAATGCTTCCATAGATTCGATCGTGGTTTACAATTATAGCTTCCACACCTATTCATTTTTTGTCATTTACCAAAAAAAATTAGAAATTATTATAAATTATTAAATTATAATTATAAATTATAATATAATATATAATAAAAAATATATTATATAATAAAATAATATATTTTAATATATTTACTATATATCATTATTATTATTACATAGTATAGGTATACTAATTTATACTAATTAAATTAAAATTCATAATATCTGAAATCCTAGTACTATTCTATTATAGTATTCTATATATTTCTATTTGTTTCTATTTGTTACTTTATATTTATATTTAAAAATATTTATATAATTCTAATAATATAATAATAAATATAGGCAAAGGAATCTTGTATCAGACTACTTGTCTCCTTGTAGTTGGATCTCCAAGTTTTTGGAATGCTCCAAATTCCACTTGAGCATCTAAATCTGGATCAATACCGGCAAAAACATCTCTAAACAAGGTTCTGGCACCGTGCCAAATGTGTCCGAAAAAGAAGAGCAAAGCAAATGTAGCATGCCCAAAAGTGAACCAACCCCTCGGACTGCTACGAAAAACACCATCGGATTTCAAAGTAGCCCGGTCTAATTCAAAAATTTCACCTAATTGGGCACGTCTAGCATATTTTTTAACAGTAGCAGGATCACTATAACTGACTCCATTGAGTTCGCCACCATAGAATTCAACAGTTACCCCTACTTGTTCAACACTATACTTCGATTCTGCCCTTCTAAAGGGAACATCGGCCCTCACAATTCCGTCTCCATCTACCAAAACTACCGGAAATGTTTCAAAAAAGGTAGGCATACGACGTACAAAGAGTTCGCGCCCTTCCTTATCTCTAAATATGGGGTGCCCTAACCAACCAACAGCTATTCCATCCCCGTTGTCCATTGAACCTGCTCTGAATAATCCCCCTTTCGCCGGATTATTACCAATGTAATCGTAAAAAGCTAATTTTTCGGGAATTTTGGACCAAGCTTCTGATAAGCTCAGATTCTCCGATAGTCCGGTCCCAACTCTTCGGTATATTTCTTGCTGGAAATATCCCTGATCCCACTGATAACGAGTGGGGCCAAATAATTCGATTGGGGTAGTTGCTGAACCATACCACATAGTTCCAGCAACAACGAAAGCTGCAAAAAAAACAGCAGCAATACTACTGGAAAGCACAGTTTCAATATTACCCATGCGTAATCCTTTGTATAGACGTTGAGGAGGGCGAACACTAAGATGGAATAGACCCGCTAATATGCCCAATGTACCTGCTGCAATATGATGAGAAGCTATTCCCCCCGGAACAAAAGGGTCAAAACCTTCCGCACCCCACGCTGGATTTACAGATTGTACTTTTCCAGTTAGTCCATAAGGATCAGACACCCATATTCCAGGACCATATAAGCCTGTTACATGAAATGCGCCAAAGCCAAAGCAAGCGACTCCTGAGAGAAATAAATGAATTCCAAAGATCTTGGGCAAATCTAAAGAGGGTTTTCCCGTACGTTCATCGGAGAATATCTCTAGGTCCCAATACACCCAATGCCAAATAGCTGCCAAGAAGCACAAGCCAGAAAACACAATATGTGCCCCTGCCACGCCTTCATAACTCCAAATGCCCGGATTCGTTATAGTTCCTCCTGAGATACTCCAACCCCCCCACGAATTGGTTATTCCTAAACGAGTCATGAAGGGTATAACGAACATGCCTTGTCTCCACATTGGATCAAGAACAGGGTCAGAGGGATCAAAAACTGCTAATTCATATAGAGCCATTGAGCCGGCCCAACCAGAAACTAGAGCTGTATGCATTATATGGACAGAAAGCAATCGACCGGGATCATTCAATACGACAGTATGAACGCGATACCAAGGCAAACCCATGTAAATACCCCTTTCTGAAAAATAAACAGATATTATGTAACTTTATCGCATTGGAAAAGACTAGACCGTGTACTTCACCTATTCGGTGGAAACAGGGATTGATATTTATTTGTATTCCCTTATTTTATCTTCAATGAAATAGAAAAGAAACAATTCTGTTTATATCTAATAATAGCAAAGAGAAACAGATCTTATTCTATACCCGATAAGTACCAATATGCAATGGGAACTTTTTGGGGGAAAGAATGCATAGATACTTGTTTATCTTTATCATTTGAAATCATTCGAGCAATCGTCCGATCCGGTCGATCCGTTAGTTCAAATTTTTATTTATTCATTCTGCCTTCCTCTATGAGACTTACAGTCTATATCTATATTATATCTATATCTATATTATAACAGTCTATATCTATATTATAATCCATATAATTATATAAATATAATAATAATTTAGAATATAAAATATAAATATAATTAATTATAATAATTTATAATAATATAATAATAAATATTCTAAAAATTTCTAAAATTTTAGAATATAAATTGAATAATTCAAGAATAAGAAATAAAGATAAAAATTATGAAGACAATAAAGCCATTGTTTTGTTACGTTTCCATATTAAAGTAAAGTATAGTACTTCATTTTTTCTTTATTTTAATGCCCATTGGTGTTCCAAAAGTTCCTTTTCGGAGTCCTGGAGAGGAAGATGCTGTTTGGGTTGACGTATAGTGCGACTTGTTAGACATATTGGTCATATGGGATTTCCCCGTTATCTCCCCCGATCGAGTATTCTCTGTTTCGCCCAATCTATATATATTCAATTCAATATTGTATTGATTGAACCATCAAAAATTCGGAGCGTGAAGCACAATTAAATCAATTTCTATTGGGGATCAATATTATCAATTATTGTAATTGATGGTTTACTTGGACTGATCAAATTTAAGTACCCAGGCTCCGTTCATAAAATACGAAATTGGGAATGGTAAGAGTAAAGTAATACAATGGGAGTGTAAATGTAGTATATAAACAAAACTAAAATGTTATTTATAATATTATTATATTTAATATTTTTATATTTATTATATATTATTTATTATTATATTTATATTAATTATATTTATATTTTTATATTAATACTATACGATAGACTATACGATAGTATGTATTACACGATATGATTACCGCTTGTATCATAGGATATTCTTAGACTTACTATAGATATAATCTCAAAAGGTAGAATCTAAAACTGCCCACCAAGTACTATGATGAATACATCGAATACTTTTGGGAAAGGCATGAAATGAGTTGAAAAAAAAAAGTGGTACTGAAATCATTTGCCCTATATGCGCAAATATAATTCGGGCAAATCTTTACCCGGAGTAGAACAAGAACCTAAAATAATTGAAAGGACCCATTCAGTAACAAGAAAATTACATCGTGATTTGAATTTCGATGAAAGAATACATCAATGAGAAGTTAGTTCAACAAGTTAAAAAAATTCTTTTTTTTTTTATACATTATAGAATATAGGGAATGGGAAGGAGGACAAAACTCATGTTAAAAAAAAAAAAAGAAATAGGACTGGAATCGACACATTGATTTTTTTCGCAATTCTTTTGAGCCGTATGCATCCAAAGGTGCACGTACGGTTACACAGGGATACAATTTTGCCCTAATCAACCGACTTCATCGAGAAAGATTACTTTTTTTAGGACAAGATGTTGATAGCGAGATCTCGAATCAACTTGTTGGTCTCATGGTATATCTCAGCATTGAAGATGCTACTAGGGATCTTTATTTATTTATAAACTCTCCAGGCGGATGGGTAATACCAGGAATAGCCATTTATGACACTATGCAATTTGTGTCACCCGATGTACATACAATATGCATGGGATTAGCCGCTTCAATGGGATCTTTCATTTTGGTCGGAGGAGAAATTACCAAACGTCTAGCATTCCCTCACGCTTGGCGCCAATGAGTTTTTTATAAAAAAAAAGAAGACTATGCCTTCGCTCTATTGAATATGAATCAAAAAGAATAAGTAATAATAGCATGGCACTTCGAGTTCGATATGAGCAACCCATTATTGTTTTTTACTAACATGAGATTTTGTATCGAGATAGTAGTATGAAAAAGAAGGGTTATTACCAATTTGATCTTATGTGTCAAGTGTTAATTTCAGCGTCACAAACCATTTTTCTTCCACACCAGAAGTCTCTTTCTTATCTTTATGTTATCAGAGAAAGAGTAAAAAAAATGGAAAAAATCATTTTATCCTTCTTGGATCGTATCAAAAAGAAACTTTGGGATTGCTAAACCACAGACAAGATAAATAGATTAAATAGATAATAATAATAAATAAAATAATAAATAAATTATATAGCAACAGAACCATCATAGTATTTTTCTTTACTACTACGAAAGGAAGGGTGGTGAATGGATCATCTAAACATTTGGATCGTATGATGAGTCATATTTCTTCTTTTCGATAGAAGAAAATTCCATTGCGGAGCCGTATGCAATGTACAAAGGATGCCCGTACGGTTTTTTAATTTGATTCCCCCTTACTTTAATCAAATCGTGCGAGATATGCATAGAGGAACCGTTCATGATGTTATGTCAATATCATCAGCATCAGGGTTATGATTCACCAACCTGCTAGTTCTTTTTATGAAGCACAAGCAGGGGAATTTATCCTGGAAGCAGAAGAACTGTTGAAGCTTCGCGAAACCCTCACAAAAGTTTATGTACAAAGAACGGGCAACCCTTTATGGGTTATATCCGAAGACATGGAAAGGGATGTTTTTATGTCAGCAACAGAAGCCCAAGCTCATGGCATCGTTGATCTTGTAGCGGTCGAAAATGAGAATACTGGGGATTTTATATAAATATAGAATTCCATTTCAAAATTATAATTTTCCGTGATTTGATAGTGAATAGAAATCATTCATAATCATCAACCATCAGGTTAAGATCGATCTAAGCCAACCCACTCTATTCTATATAGAATGATATTATATAGACACGACATGCCGACCATTAAACAACTTATTAGAAACGCAAGACAGCCAATAAGAAATGTCACGAAATCCCCCGCTCTTCGAGGATGTCCTCAGCGTCGAGGAACATGTACTAGGGTGTATGTGCGACTCGTTTAGTTCAGATCATGAGTTTGAAGATTTGAAGAAATGAAAAATACCACCATTTAATTTAATATCTAAAAATGAGGATCCATCATTTACCTATTTATGTAATTTATGGTTTCTATTGGTGCAAATCCAATCACTCCGTTTCAGATGAGAAGCAATTTTCCATTGGTAGCAAATAGTTATCTATTAAGCGGAGGAAATAGTCTTATAAGAAGCAAAAAGCTCCTATTCTTAAAAAAAAAAACGGACTAACAGGGTCAGCTACCTAGCCAACTTTCAGAATTAAATGCCGTCACTGTATGGATAGCTTTTTTGTGAAAAGTACTATTACTTTCTAATTATAATTAGAATTGAAAAAAGAATTCTAATTGAAAAAAGGATGGGGGTAGAGCCAAACAGTGTGAACTATACAAGTTCACAATAAAATTCGATGAAATGAAAGAAGAGGCTCCGGTGTATAGAGAGGACCTCACCGTTTCAAAAGTTGCCATAGAAACGAGGAAACCCACTATTTAGTAGCTTTTATTTCCAGGCGGGATACCCGGAAGGAAAAAATTGTGGTCGGGAAGGTCATAGTAGCAAAAGCCATTGGAATTTATATTTTATATATCGGAAAAATCCGTTTTGTTATTAATCAACCGGAGGAAAAGGATGACTGAAAGAAGAGAAATCCATTAGTTATTCAAGAAAGTTTCATTTGATTTAATGACCAGAGTTAAACGGGGATATACAGCTCGAAAACGTCGAAAAAAAATTCGTTTATTTGCATCAACCTTTATAGGGGCTCATTCAAGACTTACTCGAACGAGTACTCAACAAAGAATGAGAGCTTTGGTTTCCTCTCATCGAGATAGGAGCAGGAAAAAGAGAGATTTTCGTTGTTTGTGGATCACTCGGATAAATGCAGTAACTCGTGAGGATAGGGTATCCTATAGTTATAGTCAATTCATACACAATCTGTACAAGAAACAATTGCTTTTGAATCGTAAAATACTTGCGCAAATAGCCCTATCAAATAAGATTTGTTTTGATATGATTTCCAATCAAATTCTCAATCAAATACAAATAAAGAAATGAAAGAATCTTAATAGAATATACTATATAGGAAACAAGGATGATTGAAACAGAATCTCCCGGAGAATGAACTCCGGGAAGATATAAGAAAAAGAAATTAATATTTGAGTAGTAGAAATAAACGGGAATCTTTCACTAAAAAAAAAAGATTTCTTACCCATTTTTCCTTTTTTATAACACAAGAATAAACTCTGGATTCTAGGTTCTTCGAGCAAAACATTAATCTGAGCTTGAGTTCCGATTGGAGTTTTGAGGAATATGTTTATTTATTTTTGGTTCTAGGACCAGTAGTTCTAGGGATCGACTCCCCCCTCCCCAATTGTTTCTCATTATTACGAAAAGGTAACGAAGATAAAATACGAGCTTGTTTTATAGCAATAGTAACTAATCGTTGTTGTTTCAAGGTCAATCTATTCATCCGTCTAGATAAGATTTTTCCTTGTTCACTAATAAATCGACTAATTAAACTCATGTTTCTATAATCGACTCGGTCCCCCGATCCAATTGGAGGTAAACGCCTACGAAAAGATCGCTTGTATTTACGAAAAGGTTGTTTAGATTTATCCATGGTTTGCTTATTCCTTGTTTGTTTATTCTTTATATCTTATTTTATATCTTATATATATCTTATATATATAAATATATAAATATATCTTATATATATAAAATATAAATATATAAATAAAAAAATATATATATAAATATAAAAAAAAAATAATATAGAAAATACAATTCTATTTTTTTTTTTTCATTTAAGATTCGACCAAATTTGGTTTGTATTATCTATGTGAAGGTGTAAAGTTCTTACTCTTCCCGCTCCTTGGGAAAATCACACGCGCATTCTGTTCCAGTGCATTCTGTTCCATCTATTTCTTTATTTCCCCATGAATCATATATTTTTGACAATAGCGACAAAATTTTCTCAATTCTAATCGATTGGGTGTATTGTGTCGATTCTTTTGAGTAATATATCTAGAAATGCCCGGCGATCCTTTATTGACATCCTTTCGAACACAACTGGTACATTCCAAAATAACTATAATTCTGATATCTTTACCCTTGGCCATGAACCTCCTTTTCATTTTGGATCGACTTCACTTTTGAACTCTCCTAATCCTTTTTGATCCAAACTAAAAAAAAAAGAAAAAATAAGAAGAAAAGAGAAAATCTATAATCATCTATAATCTATATTTACTAAATATAGATGGAATTTATAAATATT